TTTCCAGTTAGTCCATAAGGATCGGACACCCATATTCCGGGACCATACAAGCCTGTTACATGAAATGCGCCAAAACCAAAGCAAGCCACCCCGGAAAGAAATAAATGAATTCCAAAAATCTTAGGCAAATCCAAAGAAGGTTTTCCTGTACGTTCATCACTAAAAATTTCTAGATCCCAATACACCCAATGCCAAATAGCTGCCAAAAAGCACAAGCCAGAAAACACAATATGCGCTCCGGCCACACCTTCGTAACTCCAAATACCCGGATCCGTTATAGTGCCCCCCGTAATACTCCAACCGCCCCACGAATTGGTTATTCCTAAACGAGTCATGAAAGGTATGACAAACATACCCTGTCTCCACATTGGATCAAGAACGGGATCAGAGGGATCAAAAACTGCTAATTCATATAGAGCCATCGAACCGGCCCAACCAGCAACCAGAGCTGTATGCATTATATGGACAGAAATTAACCGGCCGGGATCATTCAATACGACGGTATGAACACGATACCAAGGCAAACCCATGGAAATACCCCTTTATCAAAGATAAATGACACTATGTAACTTTATTGCATTGGAAAAGACTATGACTATGCAATGGACCCCTTTTGTTCAATGGATTATCTCGGAACAAGGGTTAATGTTTGTTCTATTCTGTTGGAACAATTATGTTTGTAGGAACAAAGAGAAACAAATCTATTCTATACCCGATAAGTAGCAATACGCAATGGGAAGTTGATACCATCTTCGATCAGTGAATGCTTTCATACTTGTTCATTATTGGAAGGCTATATTCGTAAGAATTATATTTTATTTATTCTGCCTTCTTTATTGAAGCTAAATTTTTCTAATCTACACAGAAAATAGGATAAAGGTTGATATTATGAAGACAATAATCCTAAATCCTATTATTACGTTTCCACATCAAAGTGAAATATAGTACTTAATTTTTTTCTTTCATTTAATGCCTATTGGTGTTCCAAAAGTTCCCTTTCGAAGTCCTGGAGAGGAAGATGCATCTTGGGTTGACGTATAGTGCGACTTGTCAGATGTATTGGGTCATATGGAATTTCCCCGTTCTCTCTCCCGATTGAGATATCTTCCCTTTCGCCCAAGAAAGATTGATTGAATCATCAAAAATTTGGAGCGTGAAATGCAATTAGATCCATTTTTTGGTTTTAGGGAGATTCAGATTAATATTCTCAATTATAAAAACTTATGGTTGGCTTGGTTGGACCAAAAAAATGAAGTATCCAGGCTCCGTTTATAAAAATCCCAAATTGGTAATATATTGAAGATTACTACTTGTATTATATATTTTATTTACTTTAACTCTTTTGATTTGAAATTCTAAATAGAATAATAGTGATCTCAATCTTAATCACTCGAATAGAGTAATGAATATGTTGAATATTGAATTTGACGAAAGAAAAGATATCAAATGAATAAAAAGGGGAATTTTTAACAAATAAAAAAAAACACAGGTGGTATTGGAAGCATTTGTCCTATATGTGCAAATCGAAATTGGGCAGATCTTTACCCGGAGTAGAGCATAAACCTAAAAGAATTAAAAAGACCCGTTCAAGAACAAGAAAATGACATCGTGATTTGAATTAGATCTCGATGAAACGATACATCAATGAAAAGTGAGTTCGATAAGTTTAGTAAATTCTATTTTAATTTTCTATTTTAAATAGATTTATTATATTATAGTTATATTGGGAATTAGGGAAAGAAACAAAAAGGAATATTTCTTGCAAAATAGAATAGAAAAACTCTTCATTATAAGTTGGAAAAAATCTCTATAACTATATAGAATCTACACATTGATTTTTTTCACAATTTTTTTGAACCGTATGCGTCAAAAGGTGCATGTACGGTTCCTAAGGGATACAATTTTATCCTAATCAACCGACTTTATCGAGAAAGATTACTTTTTTTAGGCCAAGAAGTCGATAGCGAAATCGCGAATCAACTTATTGGTCTTATGGTATATCTCAGTATTGAGGATGATACCAAGGATTTGTATTTGTTTATAAATTCTCCTGGCGGATGGGTAATACCCGGAATAGCTATTTTTGATACTATGCAATTTGTGCGACCAGATGTACATACAATATGCATGGGGTTAGCTGCTTCAATGGGATCTTTTATCCTGGTCGGAGGAGAAATTACCAAACGTTTAGCATTCCCTCACGCTCGGCGCCAATGAGTTTTTTATTTGAGAGAAAAAAGAAGACTATGCCTTCACCATATGAAATTTTCATATTTAGTAAAAATAGCATGGCACTTTGAATTCGATATGATAAATTCTTTTCAAAACATTAGATTACGTATCGAAAGAGTAGTATGAGATGAAAAGTATTCCCGATTTTTTTATCAGAAGCCCATTGCAGCGTCACAAACTTTTTTTCCTTTTCATACCAAAAGACTCTTAAAAATATTTATGTTTGAAAGAGTAAAAAAAAATAATTTCTTCCGTATTTTTCGGATCAAAACGAAACTTTGGGATTGCTGAATTACAGACGAAATAAATATATATAGCAACGGAGCCATCATAGTATTTTTGAACTCCTCCGAAAAGAAGGGTGGTAATTGGATCATTTACTAAATCTGGATCTAATCGATCCGATTTTTTTCTTTCTTCGACGGAAAATAAAAGTAAATTCCATTGTGGAGCCGTATGCAATGCGCAAAAAATGCACGTACGGTTGTTCAATTCTATCTTTTTTATTGTTATTCTTTATTTTTTCTCTTCGCCTCATCATGCGAAATAGAAGAAAGAGGTATATCATCAGGGTAATGATTCATCAACCTGCTAGCTCTTTTTATGAGGCACAAACAGGAGAATTTATCCTGGAAGCGGAAGAACTATTGAAATTGCGCGAAACCCTCACAAGGGTTTATGTACAAAGAACGGGCAAACCCTTATGGGTTGTATCCGACGATATGGAAAGAGATGTTTTTATGTCAGCAACAGAAGCCCAAGCTCATGGAATTGTTGATCTTGTAGCAGTCGAATAAAACGAATAAAAATAGCAAAACATTTGAGATTTTTTCTTCTTACTGGTTTTACCATTCTGAGTTTAATCTTCTATTAACTAGAAATAATTCATAATCATTCGGTTAGGATTGATCTAAACCAGTCCATTATGTATATGATTTAACATGCCAACTATTAAACAACTTATTAGAAACACAAGACAGCCAATCAGAAATGTCACGAAATCCCCCGCTCTTCGGGGATGTCCTCAGCGCCGAGGAACATGTACTAGGGTGTATGTGTGACTCGTTCAGATTATGAGCTGGAACAAAAAAAGCAAATGAAAGGAAAGAATTTTTCCAGTATTAATGATCAGTACCAGTGAATAGGATAAAATTTAATAGGATAAAATGGAAGAATGCCAGTCACTATCTAAAATGAAAAAGATCTATTCATCTATTGGATATGAAATTTATGGTTTCTATTGGTGTAAATCCGATTTAAGATGAGAAAAAATTTCCCATTGGTAGCGAACGTTACCCATTAAGCGGGGAATCTTATTTTTAGAGCAAAACAATCAAATTTTGCTCCCATTCTTGCAAGAACGGACTAACAGGGCCAGCTATCTAGCTAACCTTCAAAATTAAATACCGTTACTGTATAAGTGGATCTCATTGTGAAAGACCTATTACTGGATAATTCATGGGTAGAGCCAAAAAGTTTGAACTGTACAAGTTATCAATAGCATTCAGTAAATGAAGTAAAGGGCTCCGGTGTATAGAGAGGACCTCACCGTTTAAGAAGTAACCATAGAAACGAAGGAACCCACTATTTCTTTATTCATCTATTTTGTTTGATACATTAATACAATTTCTTATTTTTTTGTCTTGTTTGAAGGCAAAATGTATCAAAAAAGAAAAAATCGTGGTCGGGAAGGTTATAGTAGCAAAAGCCATTGGGATTTTTATTTTATACATTGGAAAATTCCGTTTTGTTATTAATAGACCAGGAAGGGAAAAAAGAATAACTCAAAGAAAGAAAATCAATTAGTTATTCATTAAAGTTTCATTTATTCAATGACTAGAGTTACACGAGGATATATAGCTCGAAAACGTAGAAAAAAAATTCGTTTATTTGGATCAACCTTTCGAGGGGCTCATTCAAGACTTACACGAACTATTGCTCAACAGAAAATAAGGGCTTTGGTTTCGGCTCATCGGGATAGAGATAGGCAAAAGAGAGATTTTCGTCGTTTGTGGATCACTCGGATAAACGCAGTAATTCGCGAAAACGGGGTATACTATAATTATAGTAAATTTTTACATGATCTGCACAAGAGACAGTCGCTTCTTAATCGTAAAATACTTGCACAAATAGCTATATTAAATAGGAATTGTCTTTATATGATTTCCAATGAGGTCAAAAAAAAAGAAGATTGGAAAGAATCCCCCAAAATGATTTAAATCAAGTTCCCCGGAGTTTATTCTCCGGGAGGATAGAGTAGAAATTAGTCTGATAAAATACAATAAAAAAAAAAAAATCAACAAACCTATTCAAAAAAAAAATTCCCCGATTTTTTTATTATCTTACGACACAACAATCAAATCTAGATTATCATATTTTTTAAAACAAACCAGCAATCCATTTTTGAGTTCAAATTCGAATTTGGTTTTGATTCAATTATCAATTAAATAAAGAAAGACCTATTCTTTATTTTTGCTTCTAAAATTAGCAGTTCTAGTAGTCGACTCGATTCTTTCAAATTGTTTCTCATTATTAAGAAAAGGTAACAAAGATAAGATACGAGCTTGTTTTATAGCAATAGTAATTAATCGTTGTTGTTTCAAGGTCAATCTATTCACTCGCCTAGATAAAATTTTTCCTTGTTCACTAATAAATCGACTAATTAAACTCATGTTTCTATAATCAATTTGATCCCCCGATTGGATCGGGGGCAAACGTCTACGAAAAGATCGCTTGGATTTAATAAAGGGTCGCTTGGATTTATCCATAGTTTGTTTAGTTTATTCCTTATTATACCGAAAATCCTATTTCTTAATTCTAATTTTTTTTAGGTCCAACCGAAATAGGATTTGGTTTGTTTATTTCTATTTTATATAATATTATATATAATTAAAATAATAAAATATATATAATTAAAATAAAAAAAAAAAAATATTACTATTATTATAGTTTAATTAATATTTCTAATTTAGAATTTTAGATTTATATAAAATCTAATCGTTTTGTCTCCTTCCTTGAAAGAATGATTGAAAGGCGTTCGGTTCGATCTATTTCTTTATCTCTCCATGAATTGTATGTTTGTAACAATAGGGACAGAATTTTCGCAATTCCAACCGACTAGGCGTATTGTGTCGATTCTTTTGAGTAATATATCTGGAAATGCCCCTTGATTCCTTATTAACACTCTTGCGAACACAACCGGTACATTCCAAAATAACTTTTACTCGGGCATCTTTACCCTTAGCCATCAATCTAACCTCCTTTGGATTTTTTATTCAAGCAACTTTTCTATTTTTATTTTCGACGCGAAGAAGAAAGGAAAATCAAAAAGAAGTCCCTAACTCGAAATACAATTAGAAAGATTTCGTTGCAATCAATAGAGTAATAATAGTAAATAAATTAAGAAATACTCTGTAATCAAATGGTTTCTAACTATATTTCTAATCACAATATTTCATTTTAATAGCTTATATGATACTATTACTCTAGATCCACATTTTCATTTCCGTTCTTCCTATTTTTTTTTATAGATTTTCATTCGAGCCGGATCCCAAGTTTTGATGAGGTTGAATCTACTTTTGGTCTTTTTCCCCTCTATATTGTTATATTATAAAAAAAGAAATCTTATATTATAAAAAAGGTAAAAAAATAATAAAAAAGGGGGGGGGAGATTAGTCAAAGATAGTTGATTCTATCTCTAATCTTCGTTACCCCCTTACCACGTCAATAACTAGAATGAAAAAAAAGGGAATGTCAGCGCATCTGGGAAAAAACGATTGATTTCTATTAATAGACCAGCTAAAGCCCCAAACCATAGAGTACTTAGTACCGGCGCCACGGAAAGATATGTTTTTAGATCTCGCATTGAAAATCCTCCTTCTTTTTTCTTTAATGTAATATATAAAATAAAGGTAATACATATCTAATCTACGATCAGATGTATAGATAGTTTAAAGTTAAAGACTACTTTTGTTTGTACACAAAATCCCTAAGTTAAGTCAAATTTAAATGTACAACGATCCAGTAGATAAGATATTTTTTTTTTTTAATAGAGTAGCATGCCCCTTCCTACTGAACATTCCCGAAAAGTATTTTTTAATTTACGATGGGTTTTTCATATATATCAAAATATTTTTATTATATCTTATATGATATGAGACCAAAAAGAGGAAATGGCAAGATAAATTATGTATATAGGAAATAACGATGTGGAAAACAAGACAAGGATTCTTTACAATTACACTAGAAAAACCAATTGAATTGAAAGGGATGTAGCGCAGCTTGGTAGCGCGTTTGTTTTGGGTACAAAATGTCACGGGTTCAAATCCTGTCATCCCTACCTAATTACTTCTCCTCTGAGAAGTAAGGAGGAATTCAATTTTAATTAAAATCGATTAAAAACAGAATTTCTCATTTTTTTATCATATAGAGTATGATAGATAGTGTATGAATGCAGGATGTAGATGTAGTTTTTGTTTACAAAAAGTTTTCTTTACAGTCTTATCTATTATGATAAGAAAGCGCTCTTAGTTCAGTTCGGTAGAACGTGGGTCTCCAAAACCCGATGTCGTAGGTTCAAATCCTACAGAGCGTGATGGTTCAAATCCTACAGAGCGTGATTCCATTCTTGTTAGGTCGAATCGAATTAATTTTCAAATTCGACTGAAATAACTGAGCAGTAATCTTGATTTGACCTCCTGTGGATTAGAGAAAGGAGGAGGTCAATCAAAAAAATATCTGTTAATTAATCAAAGGCCCAACTGATCACCACGTCTGTATTGTAAATATGCGGTTACGAATAATCCAGCCAAAGTAATAGGAATTAGACCTAAGACGATTCCAAATAGAAAAACTTCAATCATTTCAATTCGTTTGAAAAAAAAAAGAAAAAGGTAATATCTATCCCTAAATATTAATCTGAATTGCCCATGAATCTCAATAACCAAAAATTTTCAATTGCCGCGGTAAAGAACTAAAAAATATATGGAATCCTACAGAAAGATTTCTTGAGTTGTTCATTCAATTAATTTCAAATAAGTCGTATCTTGCTCAGACCTATAAATAAAGCGGAGGTTATAGTTAAAGCCGCTAGTAAAAAACCGAAATAACTAGTTAGAGTAGGCATGAAGGAACTAAATGAAATATGTTCTTTTTATACATATGTATATAAAGCACTTACCTAAGTTTCCATTTTTAAAGATCGGAGGGAGAATAAGTAAAAATATCAATTCTAAAGACTAAAAAAGTTCAATTGAAAGTTTTTTATTT